ATTTTAGGAAAGGGATTAAACAAAACGGGATCCAAACTAAAAATACAAGAACAAAAGCACAAAGGCAAATTTTGTCATCTATTTTATATCGTTTTGGCGGCATGGCCGAGCGGTAAGGCGGGGGACTGCAAATCCTTTTTCCCCAGTTCAAATCCGGGTGTCGCCTGATGATAAACAAAAGAATCGAAATAACTTATTCTGTTTTGATAACTTGCTAGGTTTTTTCCAGCCGCAGCAGGCGGAGGAAAAAGGCTCTGGATACTTGCTTGATTCTAAGTATCTGGGGTTTTCTGTTCTATAAAATGTCTTCAATTAAGCTTTAAGGAAAGATTCGAGTCGTGAAAAAAAAACGGGTCAATTTTTATATGATAGTCCCTCCACTAATAATGTAGTGTCTACCGGCTGGGTCTTGAATTAGATTGATAGGGGAGAGAAAATCGAATTCAATTTTGAATTGCGGAAAGAGCAGAAGATACTTTGTATACATACTCATGAAAGTTTATGAGTACTCTGGCATTCAATCAATAGTAATTTGATTGAATGTCTAATTAGTTTTTAGTTTAGTTATTTTTACTTATTTCTATTTATTAGATAGAAAGATTAACGTTAAAAAGTAAAGTACAAAAAGAAATTTTTACTTTTCAAGAACCTCTAGTCAAGAGCATAATAATACGTCTTCAATTGGGTCATAGGGCAAATTGTAGATGGTAAGATTTATATCAAATAAAAAAGAAAAAAAAAAAAGGGGTATTCAATATATAATGATCTAGCTTGATTTTATATATAGTTTTTTGACTTAATGAAAGAAAGGCGACAAAAGTAAAGAATGGGTCTTATTATTATGACATGTTATTAACATTCCTTTGTTACTTCTGCTACTTCAAAGGCTATCTCTGCGTATTTTGCTTTGGCTTAATGTTTTCCGATTATACTAGAAATCTTATAATTATAACAATCGTTCTAATTGGATTTGGATTTATTGAATTTTTTCATCAATGGTGTTGGATCAGAATCCCCTTTTGACTATGTGATAGAAACTCTACTATTATTAGTGAACAATAATTGAATAATTCCTTCATAGAGATCGAGGACAAAACCCACATGGATATAGTAAGTCTCGCTTGGGCTGCTTTAATGGTAGTCTTTACATTTTCCCTTTCACTCGTAGTATGGGGAAGAAGTGGACTCTAGACGTACTAATAATTAAGTTTAGGAATCAAACTGGATCCGTTTTTTCTATAGATCGTTCTGTTCTCCAAATACTTTAGTTTTAATTTCACTTTTATTTCTTTATTGATTTGAATCTTTCTTTCAATGGATCTCGTAATTCATGGAATTCATATTAAAAAGAATCTGAAATCGAGGAAATACAATCGGAAGAGTAAAAACTGTCTTTAGGATTCTTTCAGATTGATTGGAATCAACATAAATCAAATAGAAATTGATGAAGCAAAGAAATAGAATTGGGACATAACACTATGGACATTATAATTATATATAGAATTTCTATCTATATATATGAAGATAATAGTGTTGATTGATATATATTAAACTAACCTGTATCTTCATACAACAAACTTTATATAGTACAATACCAATACTAGACAGTATGGTAGAAAAAAAAATTCTACCATACTATCTAGTATCTCATAGATTACTGTTTTCATAGAATACTGCTGAGTATAAGTCGATCATTTCATTTAAAACGCGCAATTGAAAATCTTTTCTTTTATTTCTTCGCTAAAATTATTGATAAGAACTAAAAAGTCCCAAATTGAATTTTTAATTCAAATTAATCACTTTGACTTACTGTTTTTACGTATATTATAAGTAAAAAAGCAGTAGGGACTAGAATGAACAGTGCAGTAGCAATAAATGCGAGAATATTTACTTCCATAATTTTGTTATTTCATTTTTCTTTAATTCGCAATAACTCGGGATTTAATCCCATAGAGATGATCAATCTTTTGGCTGTAAATTCAATGGGATTAATATGAATTACACTCGATGGAATCGAATCGGATCAATATCATGAATAAGAATATCTGACAAATTGATTCATCGTCAAGAATTGAATAGTATAAACACAGGAAGATCCTTTATACATACTATACCGAATTCCAACGTAAATTCCTGAGACAATCAAAAACACCTTTAATTTTATTTAAATTTCAATTTTTCATTCTTTTTCATCGTTTCTTTTTTGTGTCAAAGGGATACAAATAGTATAATTTCATTCCCAACAAGAATTCTTTTTATTTTTGCATTTCTTCTATTGTTTGTTTGGATTTGTTTACAACGGCGGTTTGATGATACTTCATCAAATGATTGTACAGGGCAAGCACTAGTTTATTTATAGAAAAGAAAGGATGAATTGCTGTAGTTTTTTAGTGGATTTGGATACATCGGGACTGACGGGGCTCGAACCCGCAGCTTCCGCCTTGACAGGGCGGTGCTCTGACCAATTGAACTACAATCCCAAAGAAACGAAATAAGAGAA